GAATAATCATCTGCTTCCGGAAGAAATCGAAGAATTTCTTGGGAATCCTACAAGATCAATTCGTTCTTTTTTCTCTGACAAATGGTCAGAACTTCATCTGGGTTCGAATCCTACTGAGAGGTCCACAAGAGATCAGAAATTTTTGAAGAAAAAACAAGATGTTTCTTTTGTCCCTTCCAGGCGATCAGAAAATAAAGAAATGGTTGATATATTCAAGATAATTACGTATTTACAAAATACCGTCTCAATTCATCCTATTTCATCAGATCCGGGATGTGATATGGTTGTTCCGAAGGATGAACCGGATATGGACAGTTCCAATAAGATTTCATTCTTGAACAAAAATCCATTTTTGGATTTATTTCATCTATTCTATGACCGGAACAATGGGGGATACACGTTACGCCACGATTTTGAATCAGAAGAGAGATTTCAAGAAATGGCGGATCTATTCACTCTATCAATAACCGAGCCGGATCTGGTGTATCATAGGGGATTTGCCTTTTCTATTGATTCCTACGGATTGGATCAAAAAAAATTCTTGAATAGGGTATTCGACTCCAGAGATGAATCGAAAAAGAAATCTTTATTGGTTCTACCTCCTCTTTTTTATGAAGAGAATGAATCTTTTTATCGAAGGATCAGAAAAAAATCGGTCCGGATCTACTGCGGGAATTATTTGGAAGATCCAAAAATAAAAATAGTGGTATTTGCTAGCAACAACATAATGGAAGCAGTCAATAAATATAGATTGATCCGAAATCTGATTCAAATCCAATATAACACCTATGGGTACATAAGAAATGTATCGAACCGATTCTTTTTAATGAATAGATCCGATCGCAACTACGAATATGGAATTCAAAAGGATCAAATAGGAAATGATACTCTGAATCATATAACTATAATGAAATATACGATCAACCAACATTTATCGAATTTGAAAAAGAGTCAGAAGAAATGGTTTGATCCTCTTTTTTCTCGAACTGAGAGATCCATGAATCGGGATCCTGATGCATATAGATACAAATGGTCCAATAGATACAAATGGTCCAATGGGAGCAATAATTTCCAGGAACATCTTGAACATTTCGTTTCTGAACAGAGGAACCGTTTTCAAGTAGTGTTTGATCGATTACGTATTATACGTATTAATCAATATTCGATTGATTGGTCCAAGGCTATCGACAAACAAGATTTGTCTAAGTCACTTCGTTTCTTTTTGTCCAAGGCACTTCTCTTTTTGTCTAAGCCACTTCGTTTCTTTTTGTCCAAAACACTTCCTTTTTTCTTTGTGAGTATTGGAAATATCCCCATTCATAGGTCCGAGATCCACATCTATGAATTGAAAGGTACAAACGATCAACTCTGCAATCAGTTGTTAGAATCAATAGGTGTTCAAATCGTTCATTTGAATAAATTGAAACCCTTCTTATTGGATGATCATGATACTTCCCAAAGACCGAAATTCTTGATCAATGGAAGAACAATATTACCATTTTTGTTCAATAAGATACCAAAGTGGATGATTGACTCATTCCATACTAGAAATAATCGCAGAAAATCCTTTGATAACACGGATTCCTATTTCTCAATGATATCCCACGATCGAGACAATTGGCGGAATCCCGTGAAACCATTTCATAGAAGTTCATTGATATCTTCTTTTTATAAAGCAAATCGACTTCGATTCTTGAATAATCCACATCACTTCTGGTTCTATTGTAACAAAGGATTCCCTTTTTATGTGAAAAAGACCCGTATCAATAATTATGATCTTACGTATGGACAATTCCTCAATATCTTGTTCATTCGCAACAAAATATTTTCTTTGTGCGTCGGCAAAGGTAAAAAAAAACATATTTTTTTGGAGAGAGAGGCTATTTTACCAATCGATTCACAGGTATCTGACATATTCATATCTAACGATTTTCAAAAAAGTGGTGACGAAACGTATAACTTGTACAAATCTTTCCATTTTCCAATTCGACCCGATCCATTCGTTCGTAGAGCTATTTACTCGATCGCAGACATTTCTGCAACACCTCTAACAGAGGAACAAATAGTCAATTTTGAAAGAACTTCTTGTCAGCCTTTTTCAGATATGAATCTATCTGATTCAGAAGGGAAGAACTCGCATCAGTATCTCAGTTTCAATTCAAACATGGGTTTGATTCACACTCCATGTTCTGAGAAATATTTACCATCTGGAAAGAGGAAAAAACGGAGTCTTTGTCTAAAGAAATGCGTTGAGAAACAGCAGATGTATAGAACCTTTCAACGAGATAGTGCTCTTTTAAATCTCTCAAAATGGAATCTGTTCAAAACATATATGCCATGGTTCCTTACTTCGACAGGGTGCAAATATCTAAATTTCACCCTTTTAGATGCTTTTTCAGACTCATTGCCGATACTAATACTAAGTAGCAGTCAAAAATTTGTATCCATTTTTCATGATATTATGCATGGATCAGATATATTATTTTTATGGACAATTACTCAGAAAATATTGTGGGCGATTCTTCCACATCAGATAAGTGAGATTTCGAGTAAGTGTTTACAGAATCTTCTTCTGTCCGAAGAAACGATTCATCGAAATAATGAGTCACCCGTTCCATTGATATGGACACATCTGAGATCAACAAATGCTCGGGAGTTCCTCTATTCAATCCTTTTCTTTCTTCTTGTTGCCGGATATCTTGTTCATATACATCTTCTCTTTGTTTCCCAAGCCTTTAGTGAGTTACAGACAGAGTTAGAAAAGATCAAATCTTTGATGATTCCATCATACACGATTGAGTTGCAAAAACTTCTGGATATGTATCCTACATCGGAACCGAATTCCTTCTGGTTAAAGAATCTCTTTCTAGTTGCTCTGAAACAATTAGGAGATTCTCTGAAAGAAATATGGGGTTCTATTTTTTTTGGCGGCAACATGGGTGGTCCCACTTATGGGGTCAAATACATACGTTCTAAGAAGAAATATTTGAATATCAATCTCATTAATCTCATAAGTATCATACCAAATCCCATCAATCGAATCACTTTTTCGAGAAATACGAGACATCTAAGTCGTACAAGTAAAGAGATCTATGCATTGATAAGAAAAAGAAAAAACGTGAACGGTGATTGGATTGATGATAAAATAGAATCCTGGGTCGCGAACAGTGATTCGATTGATGATGAAGAAAAAAAATTCTTGGTTCAGTTCTCCACCTTAACAACAGAAAAAAGAATTGATCAAATTCTATTGAGTCTGACTCATAGTGATCATTTATCAAAGAATGACTCTGGTTATCAAATGATTGAGCAACCAGGATCAATTTACTTAGGATACTTAGTTGACATTCATAAAAAGTATCTAATGAATTATGAGTTCAATAGATCCTGTTTAGCAGAAAGACGGATATTCCTTGCTCATTATCAGACAATCACTTATTCACAAACCTCGTGTGGGGCTAATAGTTTTCATTTCCCATCTCATGGAAAACCCTTTTCGCTCCGCTTAGCCCTATTTCCTTCTAGGAGTATTTTAGTGATAGGTTCTATAGGAACTGGACGATCATATTTGGTCAAATACCTAGCGACAAACTCTTATGTTCCTTTCATTACGGTATTTCCGAACGAGTTCCTGGATGGCAAGCCTAAGCCTAAAGATTATCTTATTGAGGATATCGATATTGATGATAGTGACGATATTGATGATAGTGACAATATTGATAATGACCTTGAGACGGAGCTGCTAACTATGACGAATGTGCTAACTATGTATATGCCGTCGAAAATAGACCGATTTGATATCACCCTTCAATTCGAATTAGCAAAAGCAATGTCTCCTTGCATAATATGGATTCCAAACATTCATGATCTGTATGTGAATGAGTCGAATTACTTATCCCTCGGTCTATTAGTGAACTATCTCTCCAGGGATTGTGAAAGATGTTCCACTAGAAATATTCTTGTTATTGCTTCGACTCATATTCCCCAAAAAGTGGATCCCGCTCTAATAGCTCCGAATAAATTAAATACATGCATTAAGATACGAAGGCTTCTTATTCCACAACAACGAAAGCACTTTTGCATTCTTTCATATACTAGGGGATTTCACTTGGAAAAGAAAATGTTCCATACTAACGGATTCGGGTCCATAACCGCGGGTTCCAATGCACGAGATCTTGTAGCACTTGTCAACGAGGCCCTATCAATTAGTATTACACAGAAGAAATCAATTATAGAAACTAATACAATTAGATCAGCTCTTCATAGACAAACTTGGGATTTGCGATCCGAGGGCAGATCGGTTCAGGATCATGGGATCCTTTTCTATCAGATAGGAAGGGCTGTTGCACAAAATGTACTTCTAAGTAATTGCCCCATAGATCCTATATCTATCTATATGAAGAACAAATCATGTAAGGAAAGGGATTCTTATTTGTACAAATGGTACTTCGAACTTGGAACGAGCATGAAGAAATTAACGATACTTCTTTATCTTTTGAGTTGTTCTGCCGGATCGGTCGCTCAAGATCTTTGGTCTCCATTCGGACCCGATGAAAAAAATGGGATTACTTCGTTTGGATTTGTTGAGAATGATTCTGATCTAGTTCATGGCCTATTAGAAGTAGAAGGCGCTCTGGTGGGATCCTCGCGGAAAGAAAAAGATTGCAGTCAGTTTGATAATAATCGAGTGACATTGCTTCTTCGGCCCGAACCAAGGAATCCGTTAGATATGATGCAAAATGGATCTTGTTCTATCGGTGATCAGAGATTTCTATATGAAAATGAAAAATACGAATCGGAATTTGAAGAAGGGGAAGGAGCCCTCGACTCGCAAGAGATAGAGGAAGATTCGCAACAGAAAGAGGAAGATTTATTAAATCACATAGTTTGGGCTCCTAGAATATGGCGCCCTTGTGGCAATCTATTTGATTGTATCGAAAGGCTCAATGAATTGGGATTTCCCTATTGGGCCGGGTCATTTCGGGGCAAACGGATCATTT